AAAACCCAATGTCGTAGGTTCAAATCCTACAGAGCGTGATTCCGAATCAACAGACCCCATTACCGAGATATGACAACTCTTTTTTAAAGAAGTAGTCAAAATAATTGTATCGAATCCATTTTCTATTTGCTGAATTCATTCCTTGCGTCTACTGGGCTAGGTGTTCTTCCCTTAGAAAGGAGCTGTTCGCCTCGAGGCTGTACTATTCTCCTCTCCCGACTTGAACAAGTCTTTCTGGAATAGCCATATCAACCGCACTACATTAAGAAAATTCTTTGATTTTCTTTTAGAGCACGAAGGCTTATCGAGCCTCTATAAAGAGAGGATTTTAAGTTACCTTGAATAAAAACCTAAATCTAAATGATGATTCAGCTTTAACAATGGGAGACTGGCTGCCTGGCTTCATCCCTTTCTTTTGAACCATAAACTTCGGCAAGAGATAGGCTTATTGCCTTTTCCGCTCCTGAACCAGTACTTAGATAAAAGGAAAAAAAGGAGGTAGGGCAAAAGCATAAGGTAAGCTCCTCGGTAGCGGGAAAGAAAGAAGCACCTGTTGCGAGCAAGTATGACCAGAACCTTCTTTTCTTCCCATGATGTGTTCTATCAGCGAGTGTTCTAACGGCGAAAGAGAAGCGGAACTGTCCTTTTTAGTCTAAAGATGTACGCTTAACGCGAAAGAGTTCAGGAGGCTAGACGGTAGCTAGCTTGACTCTATTCTCCCCCAGAAGCTTTGTGATAGGAGAATCTTCGTATTTCCACTGGATGGATCGATGGGATGGATAGAGTGAGTGCCCTTCTCCTCTCTTGCTTGTCCGAAGACTGGTCTCCAATCCACTGACTAGCGGGATAGTTTGGAGGAAAGAATCGCTATGAATTAGAAGACAGTACCACCCTTCACTCGAGTAGGAGAAAAATCTGCCCACTAAAACCGGTCTTCAGAAGAAGAGCTTCACCGGGCTAAACTCCTTCTTCCTCCCTCCCTTTTCTAAATAGCAGAGTTATCAGACGGGGGAACAGCTTCTCATTCCCACCCTGGTAGTACGAAAAAGCCCTGGTTTAAAGCTAAAGGCGGTTGAGACTTTGAAAGTTTGAAAGATAGAGCTTCAATCTGTCTTCAAGGTAGAGGCAGCCCTTTAGATACTTCGGTTTACTTCACTAAGGAACCTAGCTCCCTTACTCTTTCCCTAACAAACAGGCCAGGCCTTTCTTTTGGGACTGGATCACCATCCACCCTTACGATGACACTCCTTTGACCGGTAACTTCTTTGTTTGCGGTTGCAACTGAGATTGGTTCTTCTTCTTTTGCAGAGTGGAAGTGGACTGAGTCTCCGTCTCGAATGCTCGAATGTCCAGCTTCCCACCTTTTTGTAGAGTTGCCTTGGGACTCTACTTTAATAGAATAGGCTTATAGCCTCCACCAATACCAGTCCGTCTACCTGTTCAATCTGCTTTCTTCCTTATGTCTTCCCGACCCTGACCCTGCTGTGCTGTACCTGGTAAGATCTTAACCTATGCCCTCTGCTGCGCCATTGATGAATGGATTTCTTCGTTTTACTGATACTAAGGTAGGTGCTTACCACGGGTAGGTTCATCAATCAAATCTCGACGAAAGAGCTTGTATGTAAAGAAAAGCTCAAATTGTCCTTCGGTTTACTTCCCTTCAGTTAGCTATAAAGTCCCATTGGTGCAGCTCATCAGCTTGCGTGAAAAGAAAAAAAAAGAAGAACGCACGTCTTCAAAGCGACAACAGGCTTCAGATTCACCAGGAGTTTAAGTTACCTTCTCCATTTGATTTAGGGAAAGTATGCTCCTGGCTTGCCACCCGAAGAAGGGAATTCGGCAATCGTCACTACCGCTACGCCCCTCGAGTTGGCTTTTTAGGTTAAGAAGATTGAATGTCAGATTGATTGAATTGTCCACTTGCACCAGACACCCTATCCTGCTGTTTGAAGCTCTCTTCCCATGGGGGAAGAGGAATAAGGCATTGGCTGTTGAACCGAGTTCTTGTCCGAAGAATAGCGCATTGATAGGTTCTATTAAGAGAATAGCCTATGTTCTCCGGGTGAGAGAAGGAGGGAAAGAGAAAGAGAAAGCCCTTGTTTCCCGCCCTTAAGCACGAAGGTAACTTAAAATCCTATTCTCGATCAGACAGCTCAGACAGTCTCGAATTTCCATTTTCAGATGGATGGTTGGTACACATATAGATCCACTTGGGTATACCGTCTCGGTACAGAGTGAAATTCACTACCAGCTTTCATACCAAGGAGCCTTCTCCCGTCTAACTTCCTTACTCTTTCACTATTCATACGCACCTGCATCCGCAGCTAATTCTTAAAAGTAGTTGCTGAGTTTCGTTTCCTTATTTTATACGCATACGCACGAGGCTAGAGGTTGAGTTCTACACCGATCCCTTCAATTTGAATGAGTGGCTCTTTATGCTTTATATAATAAGGATTCTTATCGCCCTGAGGCGGACCCCGCTTTAAAGGATGCTCTTTGAGGTATTTAAGAATAGCAATGTTAGGGGAAAGTAATTCATTGATGGAGCCGACTTTCTTGATGATAGGACTAGCCGTTCTCTTAGTTCAATCCCGTCTTATCTGCTGAGCCTAGCGAAGTTGCCTGTGTGAGGCATAAAAATTTCCTTCCGATCCCTGGACTCTTTCTTTCGTAAAGCTTGGCTTTGGAGCGTATACCAGAGTGAATCTAAGCATTCCTTTATGTTTTTGTTGTACCGCCTAGCTCTTTCTATTGATGACTACTCAAGTCAGGACTAGCGTTCGCACATCTCTTTTGAGAGGCTAAGATGTTTGTACCAGTACCTTTTCACTCTTAGCTTAGGGACTTAGGAAAAACATATTGGTTCTTCTAGGCGTACTACCGAAAACAGTAGCATAAGGGATCCTCCCATAGCCATAGTTGGACTGCTTGCTAACGCGGACTGCTAAACCGAAGCTTAAAAGCTGTAGTAGAAAAGCCTTTCTCAATTCAACCGATTCTCGTTCTCGAAAAACCAATCGTCCAATGTTGTTAGCCAGTGTACATGAAAAGAGGCTGGAACATCACTTGATGAAAGGGTTGATCAAGAGACCGAAGCCAGTGAGTTTGCGTACTCGAGTGAGGGTACCTTGGTGAAGAGTACTTAGCTTTGTAAAGAGCATCTTCTTAAGCAAAGTGTTGAGTCCACCGGCCTGGATGCAGCTCTTTTGCCTTATGCCTTAGGAAAGAGAGATGCTAGCTCTTCTTGTCTTCCAGTGGGTAAGCACTTCTCTTCTTGGCCTTGGGAGAGTTAGGTAACTTCAGGGTTCCCAATATGGCTGGCAGCTAGAAAGCTTATTAAGAAAGTGTGGCGTCGTCTAAGCCACTATGGTAGGCAAGAGTTTCAGGGAGGATCCCATGTGGGTATATAAAAGAATTGGATATAGCGCATTTTCGAATAAGTAAAGACTCATCGCGGGGTCGATCACAACCAAGAAGAATAGTCGGAAAAGGATTTTAAGTTACCTTCAGCCCTTCCTCAAATCCAAAAAGTGGAGTTCAGAACGAGAAAAGCTGACAGACGAACTGGGAATCATAGAATTCGAAGTTGATAGGATAGGTTCCCTCGGGTCTCTGTAGCATTCCTTTTCTTCACCCTTGGATCTCATTCTTAGTCTTCAAGCTCAACTACTCTTCCCACCTCTCCTTACTCGATAAAAGAAATGCTATAAAGCTCTCCGAAAGGGAAAGCTTATGCCTCTCACTTTATGCTTTTAGGAAGACGTCGCGGTTACACCTTCCTGCTGACCAGTCGGAGATTGTAGTTATGAGAATAGATCACACGATCCCACGCACTCTCACTCTTTCCAACTGGAAGATGGGCTCGGAGGGGAGCTCAATGTGGACGAAGTAGATTCACTACCTCCAGAAACTTCACTATCTACCTACCTGCTGGTTGCTAAACTTTAGGTCTCTTACCAGAGAAAGGAATCTCTGATTGAGCGCATCCCTCGAATTTGTCAATTTCTTCTCGAATAAGGAGAGGAGGCTTGAAGTAACCTTTCAAAATCAAAAAGAGATCCAGATAGGGGAAATCACACGACTGGAGTTCCTCAAAGCTGAGGTTCTAAAGCAGCTAACCAATCTGGGACTCTTTCTTTCAAAGTATCAACACCGAACTTTAGATCTTCTCTTTTTTTCAAAAAACTGAATCTCGATTCAAGTACAAGCAACTAGCCATGTTAGACCAATCTCCTCGCTAAGCTCCTGGTGGGCCGGAAGGAAAAAGGGAAGACTGGGGATTTCCTGTCTTTCAAAAGTTCATAAAAAGAGAACTTCGTTCTATACGATAATTCTCAGTGAAATGATTCCGTCATTCTAGATAGTTCTATATAGAATCAAGATGAGAACTTCCGAGCATTTCTTGCCCATCCATGGAACGAGATAGAGAATGATCTTTCCAGCTAAGCTAGGATAATAAGAAAGTCGGCTTGACACATGACACAAAGCCAATCGAAGGCGAAGGAAAGAAAGGCACGCAACCGCTGAAGTGAAGGTTTCAAGTCCTGAATGCCGGTCTTTGGCTAGAGATGCGCGAAGAAGCCGGTTGTTCTGAGCGATCCTTCCACAGGGAAGAAAGAGCTCGAGTTGGGTGAAGTGAACTTTCAGCATTTCGAAAAGGTCCTATCGCTTTTATCGAGCGAAGACTGAACCAACAGTAGCTCTAGTGAAAAGTTGGCTAATTCCCCATCAAAAAGGTTGCAGGGAGGACTGAAAAGAGGGCTGCGCGTCACGAAGATGCTCGACCATTAGGTATAGGAAATGTTTTCAGTAGACAAAGAAGTTCTTTGGACCGAAGAGAGGAGTGAGAAATGAGACACTCGCCCTAAAGTAAGAAAGCGTAGCCCCAGACTCAGACCAGTAAGCTATCAGTAGAGCTGGTACCCCTTTCCCCTTTGCACCCTCTCCTTTTCAGTCGAGCTTCACTACGTCCAATAATGAATGAAAGAAGAGAACTCTCT